CTTATTGTAAGCCTCTTTCAGATATGAATCTATCTGATTCAGAAGGGAATAACTTGCATCAGTATCTCAGTTTCAATTCAAACATGGGTTTGATTCACACTCCATGTTCTGAGAAGTATTTACCATCCGGAAAGAGGAAAAAACGGAGTCTTTGTCTAAATAAATGCGTTGAGAAAGGGCAGATGTATAGAACCTTTCAACGAGATAGTGCTTTTTCAAATCTCTCAAAATGGAATCTGTTCCAAACATATATGCCATGGTTCCTTACTGCGACAGGGTGCAAATATCTCAATTTCACCCTTTTAGATACTCTTTCAGACCCATTGCCGATACTGAGTAGTAGTCAAAAATTTGTATCCATTTTTCATGATATGATGCATGGATCAGATATATCACGGCCAATTCCTCATAAGATTCTTCCACAATGGACTCTGATAAGTGAGATTTCGAGTCAATGTTTACAGAATCTTCTTCTGTCCGAAGAAATGATTCATCGAAATAATGAGTCACCCGTTCCATTGATATGGGCACATCTGAGATCAACAAATGCTCGGGAGTTCCTCTATTCCATCTTTTTCCTTCTTCTTGTTGCTGGATATCTCGTTCGTATACATCTTCTCTTTGTTTCCCGAGCCTCTAGTGAGTTACAGACAGAGTTAGAAAAGATCAAATCTTTGATGATTCCATCATACATGATGGAATTTCGAAAACTTCTGGATAGGTATCCTACATCTGAACTGAATCCTTTCTGGTTAAAGAATCTCTTTCTAGTTGTTCTGGAACAATTAGGAGATTCTCTGGAAGAAATACGGGGTTCTGCTTCTGGTGGCAACATGCTATTGGGTGGTGGTCCCGCTTATGGGGTCAAATCAATACGTTCTAAGAAGAAATATTGGAAGATCAATCTCATCGATCTTGTAAGTATCATACCAAATCCCATCAATCGAATCATTTTTTCGAGAAATACGAGACATCTAAGTCGTACAAGTAAAGAGATCTATTCATTGATAAGAAAAAGAAAAAACGTGAACGGTGATTGGATTGATGAGAAAATAGAATTCTGGGTCGCGAACAGTGATTCGATTGATGATGAAGAAAGAGAATTCTTGGTTCAGTTCTCCACCTTAACGACAGAAAAAAGGATTGATCAAATTCTATTGAGTCTGACTCATAGTGATCATTTATCAAAGAATGACTCTGGTTATCAAATGATTGAACAACCGGGATCAATTTCCTTACGATACTTAGTTGACATTCATCAAAAGGATCTAATGAATTATGAGTTCAATAGATCCTGTTTAGCAGAAAGACGGATATTCCTTGCTCATTATCAGACAATCACTTATTCACAAGCCTCGTGTGGGGCTAATAGTTTTCATTCCCCATCTCCTCATGGAAAACCCTTTTCGCTCCGCTTAGCCCTATCCCCTTCTAGAGGTATTTTAGTGATAGGTTCTATAGGAACTGGACGATCCTGTTTGGTCAAATACCTAGCGACAAACTCCTATGTTCCTTTCATTACGGTATTTCCGAACAAGTTCCTGGATGACAAGCCTAAAGGTTATCTTATTGATGATATTGATATTGATGATAGTGACGATATTGATGATAGTGACGATATTGATGATGACCTTGATATTGATACGGAGCTGCTAACTATGACGAATGTGCTAACTATGTATATGACGCCGAAAATAGACCTATTTGATATCACCCTTCAATTCGAATTAGCAAAAGCAATGTCTCCTTGCATAATATGGATTCCAAACATTCATGATCTGCATGTGAATGAGTCGAATTACTTATCCCTCGGTCTATTAGAGAACTATCTCTCCAGGGATTGTGAAAGATGTTACACTGGAAAGATTCTTGTTATTGCTTCGACTCATATTCCCCAAAAAGTGGATCCCGCTCTAATAGCTCCGAATAAATTAAATACATGCATTAAGATACGAAGGCTTCTTCTTCCACAACAACGAAAGCACTTTTTCATTCTTTCATATACTAGGGGATTTCACTTGGAAAAGAAGATGTTCCATACTAACGGATTCGGGTCCATAACCATGGGTTCCAATGCGCGAGATCTTGTAGCACTTATCAATGAGGCCCTATCAATTAGTATTACACAGAAGAAATCCATTATAGAAACTAATACAATTAGATCAGCTCTTCATAGAAAAACTTGGGATTTTCGATCCCAGATAAGATCGGTTCAGGATCATGGGATCCTTTTCTATCAGATAGGAAGGGCTGTTACACAAAATGTACTTCTAAGTAATTGCCCCATAGATCCTATATCTATCTATATGAAGAAGAAATCATGTAAGGGAGGGGATTCTTATTTGTACAAATGGTACTTCGAACTTGGAACGAGCATGAAGAAATTAACGATACTTCTTTATCTTTTGAGTTGTTCTGCCGGATCGGTCGCTCAAGATCTTTGGTCTTCATCCAGACACGATGAAAAAAATTGGATCACTTCTTATGGATTCGTTGAGAA